ACGGAAATGCCGTACTTCAACAGTTTACATCAATTACATAAATAATAGTTTAGAGTTTAGTTTTAATATTTTATTGAATAGTTTAAATACTCTATTTAGTATTTCTAAAATACTCTATTTCAAATTTTTATTTATTAGTCGTATTTAGACGTGTTTTACGTAGAGGAATTTTCTGAGTTGGTCTTTCGTTTCGATAGACTTTTTTGGGGGTTTGGGTTTGATTCCATCTTTCGATTTTGTTTCTAAATTATATGTTAATTAGAAAAAAATTAGAAACAAAATTTATTTCATTATAAAAAAAATCATGATATTGAGAAAATGGATTGTTGGGACTCTATAGTGAGCTTTTCCATGAGTTTCGTACATTTGGATCATTATGAGTGGTCACTTCGTTTTATGTTGCTGGTTTACATCCCCGTTCTCCTTATGCAGGCTTGGAGAGATTATGACGTTTCTAGGGATTTCAAGTCAGTAGCTTTTACTTGTCTTAATTTTTTTTTGAATATGGATGTTCTTTTTGAATTGGAGGAATTGGATTCTTTTAGGTAAGAAAGCTCCGTAAGAAAGCTTTAGGTATGTAACTTCTATTCTTCCTTCCTTTCCTTTTCTTCGTTTCGAAACGAAGATATAAGAATTGAGTCAATCCAAAATCTAAAGGAGGTTCATTCATGGCCAAGGGGAAAGATGCGCCGCGAGTAAGGGTTATTTTGGAATGTACCGGTTGTGTCCGGAACGCGGTATCAAGGGGCGTTTCCAGATATATTACTCAAAAGAACCGGCACAATACGCCTAATCAATTAGAATTGAGAAAATTCTGTCCCTATTGTTACAAGCATATGATTCATGGGGAAATCAAAATAAATAAATAATCAAAATAAATAATAAATAAATAAATAGATCGAACCAAGTATGTCTTAGCCCTTCAAGGCTGTCAAGGAAAGGAGGAGATTAATATGACAATCTATTTCTATTTTAGAATATTTAGTTTCTATTTTAGAATATTTAGAATATAAGAATATATATATATTACATTGAAGATTACATTGAATTTTTGAAATTGAAATATATATATTTTCTATTTCATTTTGAATTGAAATATTCAATATCAATAATATTAATTAATTCTATTCTATTTTCTATTTCAATTTTCTATTTAAATAGAATAGAAAATCCAAAAATCCTATATTTGTTTTGGGTTAAAATGAATTACAATTAAGAAAAAAATTGGATTTTGGGATAAGAAATAAACTAAACAAAAAAACACAAAAAAACCATGGAAAAATCCAAGCGACCACTTATTAAAAAAAAAAAAAAGCGACCTTTTCATAAAAAAAAGCGATCTTTTCGTAGGCGTAGGTCCCCGATTAAATCGGGAGATGAAATTTTTTTTATAAACACGAGTTTACTGAATCGATTTATTAGTCAACGAGGAAAAATATTATCTAGAAAAGTTACTAGATTGACCTTGAAACAACAACGATTAATGACTAGTGCTATAAAACAAGCTCGTATTTTATCTTTGTTACCTTTTGTCTTTGATGATAAACGAGTTCAAAAGAAACAAAAGAAAGAATTTCAAAAGAAAAAAAAGAAAGAATTTCAAAAGAAAGAAAAGAAAGAATTTCAAAAGAAAGAATTTCAAAGAACCAAGTCGACTGCTAGAACGACTAATGAGAAACAAACCAAGTCGAACGATAGAACTACTGATCTTAGAACCAGAAAAAAATAGGCTTATTCTTTGTTCACTTGAATTAGAATTCCAATCAGAACCTAAAAGCAGATTGTTGTTTTGTTCGACAAACCGGGGAATCCATATTTTCTCATCGTGTCGTAAGAAAAAAAAACGAATCGGAAAAGATAAAATCTTTTTTTTATTGAATGTGTTCATTCATTTTGACTACTTTAGCATATTTTCTCAAAGGAATTCCTACTCTACCTTCCCGGAGTTCATTTTCCGGGGAACTCCGTTTAAATTATTACGGTGGATTCGAATCCTACTTTTTTTATGATCTCGTTGGCAATCATATAAAGACAATTCCTATTTGATATAGCTATTTGTGCAAGTATTTTACGATTAAGAAGCAACTGGCCCTTGTATAGATCATTTATGAATTTACTATAATTATGGAATACTCCCTTTTCGCGAATTAATGCGTTTATCCGAGTGATCCACAAACGACGAAAATCTATCTTTTGCTTATCTCTATCCCGATGAGCCGAAAATAAAGCTCTTATTTGCTGTTGAGTAATAGCTCGAGTAAGTCTTGCATGAGCCTCTCGAAATTTTGAGGCAAAAGAACGAGTTTTTGTTCTCCGTCTCCGAGCTATAGATCTGCGTTTAATTCTGATCATTGAATAAATGAAACTTTGGCGAATAACTAATGGATTTCCTTTCTTTCAGTTATTCCTTTCTTCTTTCCCGGCCTATTAAAAACCAAACGGATTTTGCCAATGTATAAAATAAAAATTCCAATGGCTTTGGCTACTACAACCTTCCCGA